ATGAAAGCCTCCAAAGCATTATTTACCATTACACTAATCACTGGCACTCTTATCACCATATCCTCTCCCTCCTGATTTAGTGCTTGAATAGGCCTAGAAATTAACCTTCTTAGATTCATCCCCCTTCTGATACATTCTACCCCCCAAGCTACTGAAAGAGCAATAAAATACTTCTTCATCCAAGCAATAGGCTCTATTATAATAATGTTTACTATTATTACTCCTATCTTAATCCAGTCAAATACAATACTACTATCTGCATTGGCACTAAAACTAGGTGCTGCCCCATTCCACTTCTGATTGCCTCACGCCGCTAAAGGTACTTCATGATTCAACACCGCCACACTACTTTCCTGGCAAAAAATTGCTCCATTATCATTAATGACATTCACAAAAAACTCCCCCGCTATTGTCATTATTATTATTGCGAGAGCAATTATAGGAGCTTGAGGTGGGATCAATGAGCTCCGCATAAAACCCCTATTAGCCTACTCCTCCATCAATCACATTGCATGACTTTGTACTCTAACTGTTACATCCACAACTGTCACCGCATTTTATTTAATCACTTATATGATTCTTATATACACTATATTCAGCTTACTCCACAAAACTAGACACCTGTCTCAAATATGATCTACCTCACGAAGATCATTATCAACTATCATTTCACTAACGATACTGTCATTAGGAGGTCTCCCCCCGTTAACAGGATTCTTACCTAAATGAATTGCCCTTAACCAAATTATTACATTCTCTAAACCAATTGCAATTATTCTCGTCCTATCCTCAGTGTTCTTAATTTACTATTACCTACGAATAACATGAATATCCCTCACCCAATCCAAAACAACCCATATTTACACCCCTACTACTACAAGAAAAACATGAACACCTATACTTGTGTCAACTGCAGCCTTACCTTTAATTATGACTTGGATATTATTTTAAACTCTTAAGTTAAATAAACTATTAGCCTTCAAAGCTAAAAATGAATAAAATATTTAGAGTTTAAAGAGAAATACATTATTATAAATAGATTTACAATCTACCACCTAAACTTCGGCCACCTCTTCTAGTTCCATTCCAAAGCACCCTCACGTCACTCATGATATAACCCAATCAGTAAAATACTTAAAAACAAAAGTCCCCCCCCAACTCAACTGACCATACCAACAAACCCACTAGCTACAGGTAGTGGTAGCAAAAGAACTATCTCTACATCAAAAATCAAAAACACAACTGTCAATAAAAAAAACCGCAAAGAAAAATAAAAACGACCCTCGCCTTTCCCGTCAAACCCACACTCAAAAGCTGTGTATTTCTCCCGATCCCCCCCTACTTTCATTCCAACTACAACACCAATAACCCCCACCACTACTACTAACAACATTGCTACAATTATTACTCCCATTAACACTATTCATTTTAATTTATTTTTAAACCCTCTGATTGGAAATCAAATATACTATTTATACTAAATGAACTAATTGAGCACGAGATGTGCATTGAACTTAAGCTTCAAAGGTAACGAAGAAAATCGTAATTAGTAAACAAGCAATAACACACCCAATATTACAACAGTTAGTCATAAAAGATTAGGTAATAAACTCTTCCAAGCCAGATACATCAACTGATCATAACGAACTCGAGGAAAAGTAGCACGAGCCCATAAATACACAAACCCAAAAAACCAAAGAACTAAAGGAAAAAACAGCCTATTAATTATACTCCCAAAAAACAAAATACAACTCAACATCCTCATTAATAAAATAGCCCCGTACTCGCCCATAAATAATAGTGCAAATCCTACCCCCCTATATTCAGTATTAAAACCAGACACCAATTCTGACTCACCCTCAGCTAAATCAAAAGGCCTACGCTGACTCTCCCCTAAAATAACAGTCACCCACACCCATAACAAAGGCAGCAACCCAACACCTAATATACTTGTAAACCCTCATACACCCATATCATAACTACCAATAAAAAATATAAACAAAATTATTACCATTGCTAAAACAACCTCATAAGAAATCATTTGAGCTACAGCTCGCAAAGAACCAATTATAGAATACTTTGAATTGGACCTTCACCCCCTTAAAAACAAAGAATAAACACCTATACCTAAACCACAAAAAATATACAACCAACCATACCTAAACTCCACTCCAACAAACCAATAAGGCAAAACACACCACATACATAAAGGTATAAACAAAGCTAATATAGGAGAGATCATATATAACAAAACACTTCTTTTTATAGGTACTATATCCTCCTTAGTAAATAACTTAACTGCGTCAGCAAAAGGCTGTAAAATACCTATGTACCCAACCTTATTAGGGCCCTTACGGATACCAGTATAACCAAGAACCTTCCGCTCCAGCAACGTAAAAAAAGCAACAGCAATTAAAACCCCCACCCACTGTACTAAATACCCTATAACACAAACAACATATTCCATTAACTTATTAATACAACAAAATGTATCTCAACAATAGTTATGTACTTACATAATCAGGTTATTCGTCTCTAATCTGGAGTATATATCACTCTACGGCTTTATGGTTTAATCGTAAAATATTAGGCTGCAATCCTAAAGTTGCTACCGGCTAAAGCTTTAATGACAACACAATTAGTACGATGATTTTACTCTACCAACCACAAAGATATTGGAACACTGTATTTTATTTTTGGTGCATGAGCAGCTATGATCGGCACTGCACTTAGAGCTATTATTCGAATTGAACTAGGATCCCCAGGAACCTATATTAACGATGGCCACTTGTACAATGCCATTGTCACCGCCCATGCCTTCGTAATGATTTTCTTTGCCGTAATGCCTATATTAATTGGAGGATTCGGCAACTGACTCGTGCCCCTACTTTTAGGTTCCCCAGATATGGCTTTTCCTCGTCTTAATAACTTAAGATTCTGACTCCTTCCACCATCCCTACTCCTTTTACTCGTTAGAAGACTTGTGGATAAAGGTGTAGGTGCCGGATGAACTGTATACCCTCCCTTATCAGGACTTGTAGGTCAAAATGGTCCTAGAATGGACCTTGCAATCTTTTCCTTACATTTGGCAGGAGCATCCTCCCTTGCTGGAGCTATTAATTTTTTAGTAACAATCTTTCAAGCACGATCCCCAGGAATGACTCTAGAACGTATTCCACTCTACCCTTGAGCAGTAGCTATTACAGCTCTCCTTTTAGTCCTTGCCCTGCCAGTACTAGCTGGAGCTATTACTATGTTACTCACTGACCGGAATTTTAATACTTCATTCTTCTCACCTGACGGAGGAGGGGATATAATTTTATTCCAACACCTATTTTGATTTTTCGGGCACCCAGAAGTTTATATCTTAATCCTCCCTGGATTTGGTCTAGTTTCACACATCGTAATACACCATTCTAGAAAAGGTCTTGCCTTTGGAACTTTAGGCATGATCTATGCCATGTCTGCCATAGGTCTTCTCGGATTTATTGTTTGAGGCCACCACATGTTTACTGTAGGTTTAGATGTTGATACCCGAGCTTACTTCACTTCAGCCACCATGATTATTGCTGTTCCAACCGGAGTAAAAATCTTTAGATGACTTAGAACTCTTTCAGGGGCAAATTTTAATAACATCACTCCCTCCCTAAGATGAGCTTGTGGATTTATAATTCTATTTACTTTTGGAGGCTTCACTGGTATTATCTTATCTAATTCCTCTATAGATCTGGCCCTCCATGATACATACTACGTAGTAGCCCACTTTCATTATGTATTAAGAATGGGCGCAGTATTCGCTATCTTAGGGGGCATAGTCCACTGATTCCCACTATTTACAGGATACACACTAAATAACAAATTCGCTAACTGACAATTTATGTTAATGTTTATAGGTGTTAATCTAACATTCTTCCCCCAACACTTCTTAGGATTAAGAGGAATGCCTCGACGGTACACCGATTACCCAGATATTTATGCTACCTGACATTTCATTTCCTCAATCGGCTCTCTTATTTCCACAATCGCTTTAATTCTATTTGTAGCTCTTCTATGAGAAGCTTTAACCGCCTGTCGCCCTGTTATGTTTACTACTCACCCGACTACTAACATAGAATGAAGGCACTCTACCCCCCCTGCACACCACAATTACGCAGAAATTCCCTCAACCTGACAGTAATCCAATCGGAATGTCATTTTGATCCCAAATAGGATTCCCAGATGCAGCCACCCCCTCTATGGAGTACTTTGCATTCTTCCACGGGTACGCCATGAGATTTGTTACACTTATCTTCGTGTTAATTTTATACGTCAGAGCAATCATCCTCACCACTCGATATACTAGACGATTTTTACTTGAACAACAAACACTTGAAACAATATGAACTATAGCCCCCGTATTCATTTTGTTGTTACTGGCAGTCCCTTCATTAAAGATACTTTATATGGTAGAAGAATTAACTTCACCCCAAGTTACATTAAAAGCCATTGGGCACCAGTGGTATTGAACATATGAGTACTCTATCCCTAACACAGATACCCCAGACTATACAACTACCACTATTAATTTTGACTCTTATATGTTGCCAGAAAGATCATTACTCCCCCAAGATTTCCGAAACTATGAAGTAGACCACCGCCCTCTTCTCCCTAGAAATACCCAATGCCGTGTCCTCACAACCTCTACAGATGTTATTCACGCTTGAGGAGTGCCATCCTTTGGAGTAAAAGCTGATGCTTTACCTGGACGAATTAATCAAATTCCTGTTCTAATTAACGCCCCAGGAATTTATTACGGCAGATGTATGGAACTGTGCGGCACCAATCATAGATTCATGCCAATTGTAGTAGAAGCACACCCAACCGAAGAATTTGCCCAATGAATTAATTAGATAATTAGTTAATTATAATATGACTTTGTCAAAGTCAAGTTGCCCATTTAGGTATTATCTTATGTTTATAGCTTCACCTCAACAATGAGTAATTATTTATTTTACAGCAATTTTAATTTACCTAATTACATTTAGAAAAATATCAACAACACAAAGAATTACCTCCCAGTCCAAACCCCAAACACACAAAACTTTCACCTGACTATGATAGCCCACACCATGTCCATGTTTGACCCCGCAACATCCCCGTATCTCAATGTTAACTGACTTATACTATTTGTCCCTCTTTTAATACCATTTTCCTCCTACTGATCAACACACAGACGATACAACTCATTTGCCTCACTAACATTAGAGACTCTATATCAACACTGAGTAAGTATTACTAAAACTAATGTTATGTCCGTTACATTATTTTTGCTCATAGCAACATGAAACTTACTAGGATTACTCCCGTATGTATTTACCCCTACTACTCAACTTGTATTAGCTTTATCATTCGCCCTACCATTCTGATCTGCCCCTTTACTGCATGGCATGATCATCACCCCTCAAATAGGAAGAGCTCACTTAACCCCAGCCGGGCTCGGCAATTTAATATTAGGAATTGCTATGGCCTTAACGGAATTAATTAGATTATTTCTCCGGCCTATCACCCTTACCTTACGACTAGTAATTAATATAACAGCAGGTCACTTAATACTAGGCCTTATAGCCGGCGGGTCCATGATTACTTCAGTGTCAATATTTGCTCTATTAGGAGCAGTAATGTTTATTATTCTAGAAATGGCAGTAGCCGTTATCCAAGCCTATGTGTTTAGCATGTTAAGACTACTATACTCAAAAGAAGGCTAATGAAACAATATCAACCGTACCACATTGTTGACCAAAGACCCTGACCCCTACTAACTGGAATGTCTGTATTTATGACAGTTTCTGGGCTCATCGCCATTTTCCACTTAAACAGCCCTCTCCTATTCTTTGCTAGCCTACTTATTTTAATAGCTTGTGTTTGACGATGAGCGATTGATATTTGTGATGAAAGATCTTTAGGGTTCCACACTAAACCTGTACAGAGAAATATGATTACAGGGTTCATAATATTTATCCTTAGAGAAATTGCTTTATTCGCGTCATTTTTTTGAGCATTCTTTACAAGAGCCCTTGTCCCAACCCCAGAAATTGGTCTTACTTGACCCCCCCAAGGAATCCAAATTCCTTCCCCTTCAGGTGCCCCACTCCTAGGGACATTGCTCTTATTATCGTCAGGAGCATTCCTTACATGATCTCACCATGCAATGACAACAGGCCAAGATTCGGAAGTCACCCAAGGACTCCTCTGGTGCCTCCTCCTAGGAGAAGGATTTGCTGTTCTACAGGCCTCTGAGTACGCCTGTGCTCAATTCTCTATCTCAGACAGAGCCCTAGGATCCTGTTTCTTTATGTTAACCGGCCTACATGGAGCCCATGTATTAATAGGACTTTCCCTTTTAGAAATATGTTTAGTGCGGCACTTAAAAGGACAATTCGCTACTAACCATCACCTTGGATTTGAAACATCAGCCTGATATTGACATTTTGTAGATGTAGTCTGACTATTTGTCTTTACATTTATTTACTGCTGAGGCTGCTAATGACAAAACATTTAACTCTTCCCCGCGGGAACGGCAGAAGGGTAACAATGGAGCTTCCTCCAGCTCCAACCTAGGTATATCTCCAGATTAGAGACGAATAACCTGATTATGCAGTTTACTAACCAATCTTATCTAATCTGTCTTATTAATAATACTCCTAGAACTTTTAAATAAGTATGTATTTAATATATGGGACAACTATATGATCAAGATATTTATATTACAGTATATATACTGATATTAATATGTCCGTTTCGCAGGAGCGAAACGGTTGTGGGAATAAACTAGTTTATTCCCGGCTGGAATTCCCTACGGGGAATTCCAAGTTTCTCAGTAATATCTTAACATTTGATTGGTGGCTATATGATTTTAATCTTTTCACGGATAATTTAGCTATTGCAACTCGTACTAGTTATTTATTTTATTTTTTTTACCGAGCTAGTATGTTCGGTAATTGCTCAAGGATATGTTATTATATGAGAATCCAAATTAATATTAATCCGTTTAGTACCCTAAACAGATGGGTTTCAGATGTATTATTTTTGTAGTTCAAGTTAATACAATATCTATTTTAAATTGTAGTATAGATTATTATCAGATAAATAAAGATATATATAAATTTACTATACCCGTCATTTATAATTATTAACCAAAGCTAGACGTTCATAAAATAAAAATACTAATAATGTAACGTACATTACTAAAAACTATAAACAATATCAATTGCCCCCTTTAATGTTCAAAATTAATGCTCCTTGAGCTGTATAGTCCAAATAGAGGTATATACATACCAAACTCCCGGCCGAAACGGAAAGCAAATTTCGCTTTCTATCTAACGAAATCTGATAAACAGAACCTCTCGGATGCAAACCAAGTATTCACTTAAACTACCTCGCCTTTATAACACTAACTAATTTATTAGTCCCTTTTAGTTGTAAGCCAAAAATCATACAAGACTTTAGTGTTATACTTACAAGTAATTTACTACCTTAATTGCTTCAAAATTACGCTCTATTTAAGCTATGAAAGTAAACAAACATTACTATTACTAACCATAAAATTACACCCACCATATACTTAGATACTTGATATTTATGAATCTCCCCCATCATATTTCTTGCACCTTGATACCCCCCTTGTCCACCAACAAGTTCCCTTCAACCACTCTCTTCATATTTTATGATATACCCTCCCACTTGTAAAAACTTATACCTCCTAAACATCCCAGAAAGTAAAGGTAAAAATAATAAAGAACCTACAAATCGCTCTAATACATTCCCCCCTCACTTGTAATTTCTTGTGCTACTACTAATACTTAAAGCAAGCAAAATCATTACTCAAGGAATATATGTAAACCTGCATCTTACACTAATCACTAATTCAACTAATAACCATCCTACTCTCCCCCCCAAAACCACTGACATTAACAACAAACCTCCAGTAGGAATGTATATCTGGCTGTTATACTCCTCAGTATTAACATAACTATTTTTTCTATAACCCTGCCCATAAAGATAATATATGACTCGCAATCTATAAGCTCTAGTTATGCCCCCTGCTATAAAAAGAAGTACCACTATTAACCTCCCCCAACCCAATCTTTCCTGCAAAATTGGCTCTTTTGAATAAAAACAAGCCAAAAATGGTAGACCCCTTAAAGCCAACCTAGAATATAATAAACAACCAGAAAGCCAAGGGTACCTGCGCCCCCTACCAAATACTAAACGAATATCCTGTAAACCAAATGAATTATGTATAAACCCCCCTGCAGACAAAAACAACAAAGCCTTTACTACAGCATGAGTTAATAAATGATAATATGCAAGAGTTCTATACCCAAGCCCTATCCTCGTCATCATTAATCCTAATTGTCTTAAAGTTGATAAAGCAATTATCTTCTTAAAATCAAAACCTATCATAGCATTAAATCCAGCTATACAACTAGTTATTAAACCTAAAAAAGTTAATGTTAACCTTCCCCTATCTCCCAAATAACGAATTAATAAATACACACCAGCCGTCACTAGTGTAGAAGAATGAACTAGAGCAGATACAGGGGTAGGGGCAGCCATTGCAGCAGGTAGCCAAGCACAAAAAGGAAGCTGAGCTCTCTTTGTTATACCGACTAAGACTATTAAACTTAGTAGAATAGGGTCCCCTGGGAAAATACTAAAATCTCAACTACCTACCCTACTATAAATAACCATCACAAACAATAACGCCCTATCCCCCACCCGGTTACTTAGCGCAGTAATCATCCCAGCATTATATGTTCCTACATCTTGGTAGTAAATTACTAGACAATAAGAAACTAAACCCAGTAAATCTCAACCCCATATAAATACAAAAAACCTAGGTCTCAAAATTAACAAAACCATGCTAAATACAAACAAAAACACTAATATAAAAAACCGTCCCTTATTCCCTACGTACCATTCCCCGTACAACCTTACCAAACCCCTAATATACATTACTACTCCCGCAAACAAACAAGACATTCTATCCATCTGTATAAACCTCCCAGAAATATAACTATTATAACTCATAAAATCTAAACTCCCTACAACCCCCCTGTCAAGTAAAAAATTAAATCCCCCCACAGAAATCAATCTTACCCCTCTCAGTAATAAAAAAACTCTCCCAAAATACCTTAAATTCTTCATAACCTAAAACATTTACATGCACCTACAACACCACAAATTGTCATCCTATTAGACTATTTAAGCTTATAATAACATATACATCCCGATAAAAATAATGTTTAAAGGAATTCAATGTAAAGCCATTAATAAATACTCTCTACAATACCCCCCAGATACCCCTCCTCCCTCTTTGTACTCCCCATGCTGTGTAAAACTAAATACATATAATCTGTAACAAGCCCTAAAATACCCCCCAACCAAAACTAGAATCAAAAGATATGTGGATCATCTACCCAACCCCACCAAAATAAATATTTCCCTAAACAAATTTAATGAAGGAGGAGAAGCCATATTACAAATACAAATAAGAAACCACCACATAGTCATCCTAGGCATTAAATTTAATAGCCCTTTATTTATATAAATGCTACGACTACCTAGCCGTCTGTAACCAACATTTGCTAACCTAAACATACCAGATGATGCTAACCCATGAGCCAACAACATTCAATAACCCCCAATTAAACCTCAAACGTTACTTATTATTACCCCCAGCAACCCAACCCCCATATGAGACACTGATGAGTAAGCAATTAAAGCCTTTAAATCTACTTGCCGAAGACACACTAAACCCATTACAATCCTTCCCACAGCCCCCACTACCATAAACACCTGACCCCATAGCATATGACCCTCCACTACAGTACTTAAAAGACGAATAATCCCGTATACTCCTAACTTTAAAGTAACACCAGCTAAAATCATTGAACCGGCTAAAGGAGCCTCAACATGAGCTTTAGGTAATCATAAATGAACCAAAAACAAAGGCAATTTTACTAAAAAAGCCACTAATAACCCCGCTCAAACATAGATTCTTACATTACTAACCACTCCTCCCCATAATGCCCCACCCCTGTCACTATACATTCATATAAACCTAAACAGTAAAGGAAGGGAACCTACCAAAGTGTACAGTAAAAAATACACCCTAGCTTGCAAACGTTCAGGCTGTACTCCTCAACCCATTATTAAAAAAAATAAAGGTATTAAAGAGGCTTCAAATCTTATGTAAAACATTAATACCGACTGGCAACAAAAAGTTATTATTAAAACCCCTAACAAAACGCCCAAACACAAATTAAACCACACCCTACTATTAAAATTAGAGCTACCTAAAACCCTTAACAAAACAACTCATATACTCAATACTACTAAACCGCCTGACAACCAATCCAAATACAGCCCCCTACCCCTATAGTTATTAACCATACCCACATTCATACTGCAAATACCTATTAAACCTAATAAACCTGACACCTCCAACCAATACTTTCGTAACGGGACCATAAATAAACACATCAATATCAATTTTAACATCGTCTTAAACTATAACTTGCCAAAAACCCACCCCTATGCGAACGAGAAACAACTACAAGTAAAGATAAACCTACTGCACCTTCACATACCCCCATAGTTAAATAAATTAAACTTAAATAAATTTCACCCCTAAGTAACAATAATCCAAACAACATTATTAATATTAACTCTAAACTCATCAATAAACCTAATAAATGCTTATCTAGCAAAAAACTAGAAAAAGCACTAAAAATACCTACTACAAACACCCTTCTCACAAAATCTAACCTTCTAAAAATCATTAGTCTTAATAATCTAAACCAAGATATTGGTCTTGTAAACCAAACATGAATTTTATTCTTAAGACTTCCCAAGAAATGTTAATAGCCTCACTTCTTATTTCAATCCTATTCGCGACTTTCACTCAACCACTTTCTATCGGACTTACTCTTATTATTCAAACACTCATTACCAGCTATATATTATTTAAACTAACAAAAATGTCCTGATATGCCTACATATTAGTTATAGTACTAGTTGGGGGTCTTTTAGTAACATTTATATATGTTGCAGTATTAATACCCGCAGAACCTCACGCTCGCCGATCTTTATGATCTCTACCTGTTATAATACCCACCGCTGTAATACTCACCACCACAGCATCCAATTCATTTACTTACGCCGCAACATGAGCATCACCAGCCATAATTTACTCAAAAAGATCCATTCTCATTACAATTATACTTATCATACTACTACTTCTTGCCTTAATAATTGTAGTAAACAACACTTATTCCCTAAAAGGACCAATGCGATCTTATTAATGACAAAACCATTACGAATACACCATCCCTTACTTAAAATCGCAAACAGGGCTCTAGTAGACCTTCCATCTCCTTCCAATATTTCTATCTGATGAAACGGGGGATCATTATTAGGTCTTTGTCTTGGGATACAAATAGTGACAGGCCTATTCCTAGCCATGCACTTTGCCCCAGATGTTTCACTTGCATTCTCTAGAGTAGCTCATATTACCCGAGATGTCCAATATGGGTGATTACTCCGTACTTTACACGCTAATGGAGCTTCCCTATTCTTTGTATTTTTATACTGACATGTTACCCGAGGATTATTTTACAGATCATATCGTTACCCTGTAACATGATTAAGAGGTATCTTAATCTTATTCTTAACAATGGCTACTGCTTTTCTTGGGTACGTCTTACCCTGAGGCCAAATGTCCTATTGAGGAGCTACAGTAATTACTAACCTTGTATCTGCTATACCTTATATCGGAATAGATATTGTACAATGGTTATGGGGAGGATTTGCTGTTGCTAACCCCACACTCAATCGTTTCTTCGCCTTCCACTTTGTACTTCCGTTCATTATAGCAGCATTAGTAATGGTTCACCTTTTATTTTTACACCAGACAGGATCTAACAACCCGCTAGGAACTAACAGGAACTTAGACAAGCTCCCTTTCCACCCATATTTTTCATGAAAAGATCTATTTGGCTACTCAGCAGTAACCCTTCTATTTGTAACTATTGTGTTACTATACCCCTACTACTTAGGAGATGTAGAAAACTTTATACCTGCCAACCCACTTGTTACCCCCCTCCATATTCAACCAGAATGATATTTCCTATTCGCCTACGCTATTCTACGGTCCATTCCTAATAAACTAGGAGGAGTCATCGCTTTAGTACTCTCAATTGCTATAATCGCCATATTAATTGCTATTGACAAAAAACCTTTCCGCTCGCACTCATTCTACCCAATTAATCAAGTAACTATATGACTTTATCTAAACACTGCAATACTTTTAACATGAATCGGCGCCCGACCAGTAGAAGAACCCTACCTTATAACTGGACAAATACTCACTGTCATTTATTTTTTATTCTTTTTAATAGTGCCCATCACGCAAAAATACAACGGGGAAGAAACGTAAAATCTTATTTTAGGGTTAAAAATCCTTTTCCTACTTCAGGATCCCCCACTTTGTATGAAGCCAAAATAGAGGCCTGTCTCTGTTAAAGACACCACTAGATTATATATCTCTTACAAAGAAACAAGTCACACATTACCGGATTTCTAATCCAAGTTATTAGAGGTGAAACTCCTTTATTGTTTCTTCTTGATATAGTATACAATATTACATTATCTTTTCGCGATAAAAACAGGTACTAATACCTTATTAAGAATCAGGTTAATTCGGGCTCTTATGCTGGAATCAAAAGGTAATTTAAATAAAATACAAGCTTTGGGAGCTTATAATGGATTTTCATAATCCCCATTTGACTGCTGAGGCTGCTAATGACAAAACATTTAACTCTTCCCCGCGGGAACGGCAGAAGGGTAACAATGGAGCTTCCTCCAGCTCCAACCTAGGTATATCTCCAGATTAGAGACGAATAACCTGATTATGCAGTTTACTAACCAATCTTATCTAATCTGTCTTATTAATAATACTCCTAGAACTTTTAAATAAGTATGTATTTAATATATGGGACAACTATATGATCAAGATATTTATATTACAGTATATATACTGATATTAATATGTCCGTTTCGCAGGAGCGAAACGGTTGTGGGAATAAACTAGTTTATTCCCGGCTGGAATTCCCTACGGGGAATTCCAAGTTTCTCAGTAATATCTTAACATTTGATTGGTGGCTATATGATTTTAATCTTTTCACGGATAATTTAGCTATTGCAACTCGTACTAGTTATTTATTTTATTTTTTTTACCGAGCTAGTATGTTCGGTAATTGCTCAAGGATATGTTATTATATGAGAATCCAAATTAATATTAATCCGTTTAGTACCCTAAACAGATGGGTTTCAGATGTATTATTTTTGTAGTTCAAGTTAATACAATATCTATTTTAAATTGTAGTATAGATTATTATCAGATAAATAAAGATATATATAAATTTACTATACCCGTCATTTATAATTATTAACCAAAGCTAGACGTTCATAAAATAAAAATACTAATAATGTAACGTACATTAATACTAGTTATAATACAATTACAACCTTTAAATCCTAAATCTAACACACTTCTCATGCTCAACTAGCCAACATTAACAGAAAATCTAATTTAATTAGTCCTTTCGTACAAAACTAAACATTTATACTTAAAAGATATAATCTGACCTGGCTCACGCCGGTCTGAACTCAGATCATGTTGAAATTTAATGGTCGAACAGACCAACTTTTTTAGAGGCTGCTCCAAAAAGTTATTCAAATCCAACATCGAGGTCACAAACCTTTTTGTCAATAAGATCTCTCAAAAAAGATTATGCTGTTATCCCTAAGGTAATTTATTTTGTATTCCTAATAAGGATGATAATACATCATATACTATAAATTAAGTTATTTTCTAAATAGATACTATTTTAACCGCCCCAGTTAAACAAAATCAATCAACTTGAACATTACATCAAACTGCCCCCAACCAATATTATTTGTAAAACTCTTAGGGTCTTCTTGTCACTTTAATTTATATAAGCCTTTTAACTTATTAATCAAATTCTATTTTTAATTGTAAAAAAGTAAGTTCCTAATTAAACCTTTCATACCAGTCCCCAATTAAAAGACTATTTATTTTGCTACCTTCGTACGGTCAGGATACCGCAGCCGTTTATAAACACCGGGCAGGATTTACCTTTCACATAAAAGGAAATGTTTTTGTTAAACATTTTAGAACTTCATTGCCGAGTTATTCACAACTATTTACTCAATATTCATCTTATCTATTAATATTATTATACTATTTAATTTACATATACTCATTTTATCATTATTTTAATAAATTCATTATTAATTTAATTAGTATTCTATATATTAATTGTCCATTTTAATCCTTATATATTAAACATTAGTAATAACACACTATTATATACTTACTATTAAAGCAATATATGTTTAATCAATTTACACAAACTATAACAATTTATAACTAATCTTATAAATTTTAACCTCTACTAGTATTAACTATTTAAAATACAACTAGATATCCTAACAACCGATTAATATCTCATTACTATTATTAACTACCAAATTTCATTACCACGAAAACAATAACCATTAACAATAGCCCTTGCTACCTCGAGAAAATTTATTTAACTCCTATTTAATAAACCCTGATACAAAAGGTACAAAAACAATTTTATCTTCTTTTTATATTATATTATTCCTTTTCAGTTATAAAATCAAACACTTTTCTAATCTTATACTACTAAATTTACGCTTTAATAAATTATATTTTTCAACCTAGAACCATCTTCCAATAGCTCTACCTTGTTACGACTTACCCCCCCTAAACGGCGGGGACGACGGGCGGTATGTGCACATCACAGAGCTTTTTACTAAATCCTCACTAAAAATTTAGTACTAACAAATCCATCTTCCTAGTAAATTTCAATACTAATCTGAACTTTATAAAAATGTAACCCATCATTTACCCTTTACATAAGCAGCATTTAGATTTGACGTTTATTTTGATAAAATTAAAGAATACTACTATTTTAGTCTATCTTGCGACAACAATACACCTACTGATTATACTAGTAAAGGTAAGATACACCGTGGATCATCACATTATTCGACAGGTTCCTCTATTAAGATATAATGCCGCCAGGACCTTTAAGTTTCATAACCATATTACTACCCGATAATATATTAAAGAATACCAGGGTATCTAATCCTGTTTTCAATTCTTAACTTAACACTTTACTACATATAATATCTACATTAAATTAATTTTACCTACAATTAATGTATAATTATTATTTTAACTAATTAACAGTTTTCACTTTACATAATTTTATATCATTCAAATAACCGCAGCTGCTGGCATGAATAATAGCTGATATTTTATAACAAAACTCCATCTTTATTTACTAAATTGTGTAATATTAAATGTTACTTTTACTAATTTATTAAATTACGTATACACTCTTTGTTATCCAATTAAATATAAGCCAAGACCAAACTCCAATAGGATGCCTGATAAAAGGACTATCTTGATAAGATAAAATATGCATACAACAATGCTCCTATTATGCTCAACAAAACTCATCTATCACCTTAAAGACCAAAACTTTACGTGCCAATACACCCAAGCATAAAGAAGTAAGCTAAATTAAGCTACTGGACTCATGTTCCAGAAATGGTTTTAATAACCCTTCTTTA